GTATCATACATCAGCCCCTTCCTTATAATAGATAAACTCAACAAGGCTCGACGCGAAGCACAAAAGCGCTTTAAGGCGCATTAATCAGGCTTTGAAGGTCACACAAGAAGGCTATTCGACCGACAAAACGTAGGAATTAGTGCGTGCTGAAAAATGGACTTTTCTTTCTATTCTAAGTGAAGGGCAGGAGAAAGAATCTTGCATCTATCTCGAGTTGCTCCCTTAAGCGATCTATCCCCGGTTTTGTGACGTCGAGTTTGCTCTATTCTCTTAGCTCGGGCTCCTATCAAGCTTCACTTCGCGCATGATAGCGGCATTATTGGGGAAGGAAGTCGCTCGCTAGTGCACCTTACCCAAGGTGCACGTCGCTAGGTCAATTCATGCTTCGACGCACTCCCGCCTCGTGTTTTCTACAGAGTGTTGTGCCATACTTCGAAAATTACACGGTTCGGAGGAACTATAACTCATTTATTTGGATGAAAGCTCCTTCTTCCAATCCCGTAGAGAGGCCCGGAAGAATTGATTGAGAATAACAAGACGATTGACCCATTTTTTCATCTTAAATAAAGACATCATGCCCTAGACGCGAAGGTGAGTAAGAGACCCAGGTGAATTCTGCGAAGATAGAAGAGCGGACTTCTGAGGAGACTGGAAGCCTATAAATAATAGGAATGGCGAACTGGAACCTCATCCTTCAAAGGCTTGGTGTATATTTGTCCTATTCGTAACGACCCCGACCTTGCGTCAGGGAAAGTGGGAAAACCCCTAAGACTCTACGGGCTGGCCGGGCCTAAAGGAGCTTATTTAATTCCACCTATGTAGTGACTCGCATTCAACAACGAAGAGTCTTCCCTCTTATCTCCTTCTTTAGAATTTAATTCTTCTGCATTTCCCACCCTAGCCGCCCTTCCTTAACAAGATGGCTCGGAGCAAGCAAAGTTTTACGCTATATACTATGCTATGATATTTGATAGCGCAGAGGGGGGGGGGTAAGCACACAATGAAATAGGTGGAGAGTCCATTTTATTAATAATGAAAAAAGCCCTATAGCTCTTCGGACCATAGGATCTCACAGTGTCAGAATGAGTTGAGGACGAGATGTGGTGTCCAGTCGGATAGGGCGAGGCGAGAAGGGGAACAGGGGTCAAAACAGGCATGGTGCTTAGGGCGGCCTCCTTCATTTATTTCCGGTTCATTCGCGAACAAGACAAGTTGAGCTAGGAGCCCCCTTCTTGCCCTGCCCCCTTATTAGTAGCCGAAGTATAGGCCCGCGTGAGATCAAAGTAACTTGCCGCCCGTTCGCTCTCTGTTCAACAAAGGCCATCGATATTAACTCACTTCTTTATAAAAATCTTCCGCCCCATTATAAAAAAATGAAAGGATTGTGATTATGACAGTTTGTTTTGGTCTTGACGTGCTTTGAAAAACATAGAGATATGATTTGCACTAGAACACTTACGATAGACCCACCGGGAACACATTCACTACTGGGCATTGACATCTTAATGCGTTGCAATCTGGACATTGATCGATCTTTATGCTTCCCAGCAGCTATACAATCCGAATCGGCTACTAGTACCTATAAAGTAAAGACCGCTCGAGTTCTTGAGACCGGGGAGGGGCACCCTTCCACTTGCTATTCAGGTTCATAGGAGTTTAGAAATAAGAGCCGGGAGTCCTGACTTCGGACCTAAGGCCCCCATTGTTCTAATTACTCCGGTTTAACAAAGGATTCGAAAGCGGGACAACGGACGAGCAAGAAGACAAATTACACCTTTAGGAATCCGTCTTTCTAACAGAGATTTTAGACACAAAAGCGAATCAAAAAAGACCAAAAGACTCAGATTGCAAGTAAGCCGACAATTACAAAGGATTCGATCTAGTCAAAGAAATACAGCTCATCCGAAGGGCAAGTCACACACGGAACCGGAATACATGTAAGACAAGGATAGCTCGGGTTAATTGATCGGCGAATCGACAAAACGGCTTTGGCAGAGAAGCGGAAGGGCCGCTTTTTCTTCTTCGAATGAGAGCTCTGATTCTGTTTTTTCCGTTAGAGGATATTCTGATGGAACTGGTGCCAATGATTGATAACATCGTAGAGTAGAGAAAGCTTTCCCCTTTTTATATTCGTATAGAAATTATCCCAACTCCGTTTCATCGGGACATTCCGAACTAAATAGGTACGAAGTTGTCGTTGCAGCATATGCCTCCACGGGAGTAAAGCTCAAAGTGACAGGTATTTCATGGGCTATCCGCTCTAAAATACGGGGTCTGAAATTAGGGCTTTTTCGTTTTGCAGGTATCGTATGACCCAAAAAAGTGTTTCTATTAGCAGAGTTTCCGCCCCTCTCCAGTTTAGGTGGAAACATCGGTACTATTATTATTATTATTATTATGCTGGACTAGGCGATTTAGCGAAGCCTGGAGTAGCCCCTCTAACCAAGCCTATAAAAGTGACGGAGTTCATGAGTCAGGCATTCGCCCATTCTACGAAGCTACTGGCATCTATTCTAATAAAATAGTTGTGTTCAAGTCTTCGAATGGTGTCCCCCATAGGCCGAAACCACGTAAAAAGAGAGATTAGTGAGGGACCGGGCTTTGTCCTTTAGTCCTCTGATAGTGAAATTGCTAAAAAATAAAAAAAGGGATACACCAACCATCCGCTCCGAGCTGTGTACCTCCCTGCTGATAGAAGAGAGCGGTCTGGAATTGATTCACCTATTACACGACTCGCATCAGCAACAGGAAAAGGAACTGTGGCTATCGCTAGCAGCCCCGGCCAAAGTTCTCTTCCTCAGAGAGGAGTTGGATCCGCAAAGGTCAGCCAAGAAAGCAGGGAAAGATGCCAATTCATGCGGGTTTCTTAACTTTGATTGTTAGATTTTCGGGCATTTCCTTAAAGATAGACGTGAAAACACCCGATCCCATTCCGACCTCGATATGTGGAATCGTCTTGCGCCATATGTACTGAGATTGTTCGGGAGACATGGTCCAAGCCCGGTATGGCATAGGAATAGAAGAGTCTTTTTGTAAAAACTGTATTTTAATGAAAAAGAACACTACCATGTTAGGTTTGGAGTGCGGTGCATCTTTCTTTCTCCTGTCGTTATTCTGTTTAAAAAGTATTGTTCCTCGCCCTCAGATAGATGTTCTTACCAGCAACTGGTTCTAGCGTATCCCGTTCCGAAAGAAAGGTTCCAATTCACGCATTACGTATCGCAAAAAGGGTTCCGATTAGAGCGGAGGAACGGAGTTCCTATTTGCATCTCTGCGGCAATGAATAACAGAGTTCGATTTCCCCCTCACCCATATTAGGATTGACCCGGCGGAGAAAGAGTCCTCTGATCTGAGAAGAAATACGTTTAAGCGCTTAGCTTGCCGATTGAACGTATTTCCGGGAGAAAGACGGAAATACCGACTGGCGACTCCGGAGTGTTAACCCACGATAGCTGCTAAAATGCTTTAAGACTTATTGTGCCGCTTGTTACGGCGTCTTCCGATCTTTACTTCTGGCTTCTCACGGCAGTGCCGTCTGACCAAGTTAAATGGGTTTGTACCAGGAGGGGGCAATCTCGACCCCCATGGACCTGATCTGGCATCTAGCTATGTGCAGCAACCGATCGGAATCCTTATTCTAAGAACCGGATTGCATTCTATGTATCTGGGCCGGCATCGCAGTCGTACTTCCGCTTTCTCATGAGTCCTTGTACTGTAGCTTAACTTAAGCAAGCTATTTACTTTTTTTAAACAAACCGTCTTGATCTACGGCCATAACATCTAAAATCTTTTGTAATCGAGACCGATACCAATACGCGCGAACTGGTTCTCGCCGTTCGGAAGGCATCGGTGGAGTCTATTCATTTACTTGTTTAAGCACCTCAATAACGACGGCCTTCCGGACAAACACGATTTTATATGATTTTATCTTATTAAAAAATTTTTGGCATTCAAAAAGCTCTGTACGGTGAGTCACCCAGATAATAATAGGATAATGAAAGATATCTGTAAATGTTAAAGTATACTGCTGGATCTTGGTATGGGTCTACTAGTCATAGGTTGATATGCTGTTAGCTCTACCGGGGATAGGTATGGAAGCCACTATGAGTATATATCCAGGTATGCTTCTAGATAAGGAACTGAACCTCACGCCATAAACTGAATCCCTACCATGAGCGCGAGCATAATCAACTGGATCTACTGGGTGTATTGTACAGGGAAAGCCCATCACTTGTCTCTAGCTCTTGATATAGAAGGTATGCTACTACCACTTCTACCGCCTCTGGATCAACAACTGACTCAACCCTATCTACTAGTTCAGTACCAGTCCTTTCTTTTTTAAAAAAGGCTACGCCGGCACTGATGCTGCCACTGGTGCTTTGCCTCCTCCACTACAGGAGGTACCCCGGATAAGCTACTGAAGCCGCTACTCGTGCTAGTTAATCCATAATGAAAGCACGAGTGCTAAAGAATCTGCCGCTAGCTCTACGAATGATGGTATAGGTTACAGATTTTGTACGATATGCCGCTACCCCTATCCAGTCTAGTAAGGGCTTTGAAGCCAGCTTCTAAAACGGACTGAGAGCTCGTTTAAGCACGATAAAAAATTGGGTTTACACCCCCCTTGTGTACCTGGTAAGCCCCTCTTCACGTCGGATCTGAGCATATATTCTTAGCTTCTGAAGCACCCGACAAATAAGAAGGATAGGTTTTTTCAGAAGTTTCTGACTCTTCTTCAAATAATTCCGTTTTACCGGGATTAAAAATAGGAATTGGTAAAAATCCCCTGTTTTCGACACCATGGATACCGGAAAGTGAAGAAGTCAGATCTTCTCTCGCCGGGAAAAAAGTCTACCCTAAGAATCCTGCTCTTGGAGTTGCGGGCTTAGGCCCCTTTCGTCTCTTTGTCCAGGGAACAGTCGACCAACAATCGGTAGAATCAATAGGCTTAAAAAGTCAGATGATGGACAAGAAGAGGTCGCCCTATTAGTAAGTTTCGGCAGAGGACTTAAGCCCATGCGTTGGGTGCTCCGCCGCCTGTGAGGATTCAATCAAAAGGGGATTAGAGATGAGCGACTTGCCTTCCTCAGGATTAGCCATATTGGATGAATGCCCAGGAGTGTGAAGGGGGACATGGCGAGTAGTTTCCGCGGCAGCTGCAGTCAAGATAGGGGTAGAAGTTGAAACAGGATCAGAAGCCGCTACGGGAATATTTATTGTTGAACCCTGTGAACGTCGACCGAGCTGAGAAGAAGCACTAGCAGTTCTCGTCGAATAACCGATTGAAGTTTACCTAGATCCAATTGACCTTGTTTAAGAATAAGAACCCATTAAAGCAATTGACCCAGCGGATCCACCGGCGGGTCCTTTTCTAGTTGCATATCCTGTTCCGGCGTTAGAGATCCATTGCCTGCATCCCTTCGCTTAGTTCCATATCCTGTGGGCGGGCCCAACTCAGAGCCATAACCTATCGAACCCGGATCCACCATTTGCTCGTGTTCCAAGAATAGATGTTCCGGAATTAGCATGCATGTGTTCCAACAAGCTCTCTTCTCCTTGGGATCCGGGTCTCCGTACTTGATACGAGTCGAGGGGACTGGCAGTGCCCTGCCCAAGGTCTTAGCTCCGGCTGTGCCCCGATACGAGTAAAGGCGTATAAGCCGTCTTAGCTCCCCGTTCCTAGTCAATGTGTTCCGACAATAGCAATAAAGAACTACTAGAACCACCCCGTCTTAACTGCCCGGCTAGCTGGATGTGGAGCTATATCTGCTACTAGCGGCTTAATAAAGGCGACTAGAGAATCTATAACTGTCGAACGAGAAGAATCAATTTAACTCCTTTAGGTGAATCAACTGAGCTGGGTTTCGATAATTATTTCGGTCAAGCGAATCAACCGGCACAGGATCTGTATCCACCCCCGGACTGGTACTTAAATTGGCTCAGCAACTGGAGGATCCGTATCTGACTTTCGATCTTTGGGATCAGGAACTAGTGAATTTGCGGGCAAGATGCTGCCACTTTGACTACTGCCTCTCTAGCTGCTGTTGGTAGCTATGCATTTGGCATAAGAAAAGGATATCAAATTGGGGCAGGGATAGGCTCTCCGGAGGGGATGCCACGGGCCCTGGATCTCTTATAGGCTCTAGAGCAGATGCAGCCTCAATTCCTCTCTCACTCACGATGAAAGCTAAGAGCTTGCTCGAAGACAGCCGGATTTTACCTCTTTTTGTTGAATTGATTCAGGCGCTCAAAGGTAGGCTCCTAAAGTAGCAAGATCGTGCCGAGAAAGTCGAAAAGCCACAGCCACGGGCTCTCGTCCATCTTACCGAAAGAAGGCAATGAGCAGTGAGTGCCGGGTAGAGCAGCTTTGTAGATAGGGGTAGTAAGGTACGAGAAGCGGTGGTATCGGGTTGAGCAGCCAAAGCTGTCCGGCGAGCAGCGGTCCCGAGTAGTTCAGTTCAATCAGACCGAAGAAGCGAGGGATGAGCTTCCCCTTCCCCTACTATTCAGTAGTTTGTTGAGGAGCTTCTCCCTTTCCGTAGGATCAAAAGAAGGACACCAGTCGCATAAACACCCCGTATTTTTGGCTATAATTACCGACAGTTCATTTATAAAAAAAGATTTGTGTACCTTCGCTAGCCAATCAAGTAAATAGGCGCGGTTGGCTTATACATTTCCTTATGACTATCTTATAGCCCGCCCTATACTTTATTATTTATTATTTATATACATGTACCGCGCCGTATACAGAATATCTCCTCCTCTGCCATATACAGGATTGCTGTAACTGGTGCAGGGGCGGGGCAACTACTCTTTCTAAAGGAGGGGGGTCGACCTAAACGAGAATGGATACGGCACGAGAGACGATACGGACGAGTCATAAGCGCGGTCGGGGATCCGCAGGGAATTTTTTCCGGTTGTTTGTTCCTTGGTCGAAACGTCGGGTACCGACTCATTGAAACAGCAAAACTTTTCTGTAGGATATATGTGGTTGCACCGGAACTACTCTACTTTTTTTAGGGGAATCTGCCGCTGTCTTTCCTATTTGATATTTGTCCAATTTCCTATGAGTCCTTGACGCGTAGCGTGACTCTCGCAATCTGAAAACTAACGAAGTCTTTCTGGAATTAGGCTTTAATGGACCGAGCAGAGAATCTCAAATGATATGGGGAACCGTTCCTCTCTCGGAGTTCGAGTTACTCCGTTCCTATTTCACCTGACCTTTGGTGATCGTTAAGCTCAAGTAGAACTGCACTGACCTGGAACCGGTAGATCCAACCTAGCATAAAAAAAAAATGAGTCAATAAAGCAGGAATTATATTCGTGGCAAACAAGCAAGCTGGACCTCTCCCAGTAGTATCTGGTAGAAAGACTTGTCGAAGCTGCGTGTCTCGATCCAGCTTGTAGTGACTACTTTTCTGCATCGACCGGGGAAACAAAGTCCTATATTTCATCAGGACGATCCGACGAAGTAGTTTTCTAGTTCTTTCGCCCGCTTATCTACTGCTCTTGTCTAATTTGGATTGGGAACCCATGAGATGAGACATAAGAGAATTCGAATTCCCATTCCTCTGTTGTGGGGGGACAGGCAGTACGCTCCAGTAAACGAAGCAGCTCGTGACTGCAACAAAGCCGATGGCAGAAGCTTCTACCATTAGAATCTATACCATAATAAAAAGAATCACTATAGTGTAAGTAAAAAAAAAAATTGTTGTTTAGGGAACCCTAAGAAAGATTGATTCATGCAACAAGATACTTGGAATCCTCGCGGATATAGCGTGTGTGCCACGAGTGCTCTGTCTTCGAAAAGGCAGAATGCTGTTATAGAATCCGCTGTTTCGGAATACGCTGTGTGTCCTAACCAGATGCCGTGGGGCGATAAGGGGTGCTTTATCTAAACTAGGCAGGATAACTTGGCTAACTTTCCTACTCTGATAGCATCTCTGAACGGCAGGTACCCTCAACCGCCGTAACGAAGGAATGAATCTATTAAGTGGGAAAGAGCCCTCGTAAGGCCTCATTCATCTCTTACCCGGCAAAGGCCTCTCTCCTTGCTTATGCTGAATCGAGATTTTGTTGGTGTTCAGCTCCGTGGGTACAAGATCGAAAAGAATTCAATTTCCAAGTGAGATGCCCAAGATAAAAGGAACGAGGGGAAGAATCGACGAGGACATAAAATCGTGAATTTTTAAAGCGCTTGTTTGGAATTATTTTCAAAGTGGTTTCAGTACTTGAGCTTATTGCGCGCGAAGAAAAGCTCTTTACCCTTTGTCTCTGTTTTCTTTTGTTTCTTATGTTTTTCCTTGTTAGTACGACGATCAGAAATCACCTCCTGCTGCGCGAGGTGATTGCCTGGAATAAGAAGAATGGAATTATTATGGACTTTGAGTTTGGTTGGTTAGGAGTACGAATTCTTTCGAAAACGGTGAAAACAAACACCGAAAAAACCCAAATCGATATGAACGGAAGATGCCTCTGGAACTTGTTTTTCTCGGTCAGTCGAGGGAACAACCACAACGTTACGCCCCTAAATATCGTAGGGGGAGTGCCATTTGGAGGAAGAGAAGGCAATGAAGGACCGACAGAGCGAAGCGCGGGAAGGGCTTCGGTTATAGCTAGAGAAGCCCGAGCGGAGCGCAGCGAATTCGTAAAGAGGTAAGCAGTTCTCGAAGTAATGTTTTTTTCCTGCCTAACCTAATTGTGTGTGAGCAATCAATCGTGACAAGTCGACCGATCCATAATGAAAGCACCTGTAGATAGAAGCCGTTTGTCGACCGGTGGACTCATCCTCAATGCCGTTTAGGCTCCCCAGTTCAGTCGGTTGTCTGCCGCCTTTCCTTCCCATATGCCCGAGATGGCCTTATGGGTAGCAGCCTCCCACAGAGATGGCTTTGTGGTCAACTTCTATTCTGCTTGTTGGAAGGTTCGTCCGGATCTCTTCCCGGGTCAACCCACTCAATATCCGAGAGAGGGTAGGCTTTTGGCGGCCGCAGAGACGGCGGATAAAGCAGTGGATAACGCAGCGGATGATACGTACTTGGAAATAACCGGATCATAGAAAAGTCTTTCATGCCTCGACTCTCCCTCGGTTCGTTCGGAAATCATGGTAGTCTTTTCATGGAGATTATTGGGAACGGGAATGGGCTGGGGTTAACAACAACGACAAAACTGCCTTCTGTCTGTTGCCATGGAATGTATAGGTAGGGATTGTTTTATGCTTGGAAAGCCCGTTCCGCGCTCTCTATCCCCTAACTGCTCAATCTCTCACCCAAGCACGAGGGCCTTCCCCAGCTCTGATTCACCACCGGGGGTTCTTAGGGGGGGATTTCACTCCTTTTCGAAGCCCCTTACGGAGAACAAAAAAGAGAGATATAGAGTTTGTCTTCTTTCTCCCTTGCCTTTCCTGTTTCCCTAGAACCCAACTTATCCCCGTATGTAGCCATCGTCGCAGTATGTCATGGCATGGAATCGATGTAAGGTCAAATCAAATTCAATACACCTCATCCGGAAAGCAGGAACCTGCAGGCATTCACAAGCCCATTACTTTCCAAGCCTTCTTGTCTTCGACCCTATAGTGGAACTCCCCTGCCCCATTCATACGGAGGTATGCCTCTTGGTTTTCCGCCATCAGCCGTAGCATCTAGGCTATTTCCAAGTCTTGTCGACTCACCGAAGCAAGAGAGTTATTCAGGTAAAGGTCGAAGTTTCTGTGATCACTTACGCAATTGTAGTACGAATCGCAGTAATTTGAATCCCTTATATATTAAAAAAAAAAGTGAAAGATGGAGGTAGGTTTTGCCTACCAAAAGAATGGGAAAGGGAAACGAAACATTCTATTTCAAAACGGAGGAAAAAGATTCTACTACTTTATCTATCCTACTGCGCTTAATCTTCATTCTTTATTAGAAGAGCAAGAAAGAAGAAACATTTCTATTCTTTGTTACGTTATTTCAATTTCTTGATTTCTATTTCTTTTACGCAATCTTGATTTTGATTCTAC